TTCCAAAAAACTGGTTAACAGACGGTATTCAGATAAAGATCTTATTTCCTTTTCGTCTGAAACCGTGGCACACATCTAGGTTACAATCCCCTAAAAAAGATTCAATAAAAAAGAACGGACAAAAAAATGATTTTTGTTTTTTAACGGTTTGGGGAATGGAGGCTGAACTGCCTTTTGGTTCTCCCCGAAAACAACTTTCTTTTTTTGAACCCATTTTTATAAAAGAACTCGAAAAAAAAATGAAAAAATGGAAAAAGAAGCGTTTTAAAATTCTAAGAGTTTTAAAAGAAAGAACAAACTTGTTTCTAAATATCTCAAAAGAAACAAAAAAATGGGTCATAAAAAACATTCTATTTATAAAAGAAATAATAAAAGAACTTTCACAAAGAAACCCAATTCGATTATTAGAATTGAAAGAAATATACGAGTTGAATGAAGCTAAAAAAGAAAAAAATTCGATAATAAGTAATCGAATGATCCACGGCTCGTCCATTGTAATTCGATCTATGGATTGGACAAATTTTTCATTGAGAGAAAAAAAAATGAAAGATCTGACTGATAGAACAAAAACAATACTAAATAAAATTGAAAAAATTAGAAAAGATACGAAAAAAGAGTTTATAAATCCCGAAATAAATATTAGCCCTAACAAAATAAGTTATGATGATAAAATATTAGAATATCACAAAAGGATTTTTAAGATATTAAAAAAAAAAAATGTACGATTAATTCGTAAATCGCATCATTTTCTAAAATTTTTCGTTGAAAAGATATACATAGATATATTTCAACGTATGATTAATATCCCGAGGATTAATGCGCAACTTTTTTTGGATTCAATAAAAAAAATTATTAATAAATACATTTACAATAATGAAGCAAATCAAGAAAGAATTGATAAAACAAATCAAAGTATAATTCACTTTATTTCAACTATAAAAGAGTCACTTTATAATATTAGTAATAAGAATGGAAAGATCTTTTGGGACTCGTCGTACTTGTCGCAAGCATATTTATTTTACAAATTATCACAAACACAAATTATTAACTTATCTAAGGTAAGACCTATCTTTCAATATAACGGAACATCTCTTTTTCTTAAGAATGAAATACAGGATTATTTTGTTAAAGTTGTGGGAGCACAAGAAATAGTCCATTCCGACTTAAAACAAAAGAATCGTCAAAATTCGGGAATGAATCAATGGAAAAATTGGTTAAGGGGTCATTATCAATACGATTTATATCCGATTAGATGGTCCAAATTATTACCACACAAATGGCGAAATAGAGTCAATCAAGGTCCTAAAAATAAAGATTTTAACCAATGTTATTCATATGAAAAAAACCGATTAATTGATTACAAAAAACAAAGTGATTTTGAAACATACTACTCATTACCGAATAAAAAAGAGAATAAAAAAAAAATATATATATATGATCTTTTATCATCTAAATCTCTTATTTATGAAGATAATAAGGATTCATATATTTATGAATTACCAGTACAAGTAAAAACTAATCAAGAAATTTCTTATAAGTACAACACAGATAAATGGAAATTTTTTGATATACTGACATGTATCTCTATGAATAATTATCTAGTAGAAGATGATATTTTAGATCTGGAAAAAAATCCGGATAGAAAATATTTAGATTGGAGAATGCTGCATTTTTGTCTTAAAAAGAAGGCCGATATTGGAGCCTGGATCAATATTGAGGCTGACACAAACAGTAATAAAAATACTAAAACTGGGGTTAATTATTTTCAAATAATTGAAAAAATCGATAAGAAAAGCTTTTTTTATCTCACAATTAATCAAGATCAAGAAATCAACCCATCCAACAAAAAAAAAAAAAGATTTTTTGATTGGATGAGAATCAATGAAGAAATACTAAGTCGTTCAATATCCAATCTGGAACTTTGGTTCTTTCCAGAATTTTTGATACTTTATAATGCATATAAGATTAACCCGTGGATCATACCAATCAAATTACTTCTTTTAAATTTGAATGTAAATGAAATTGTTAGTAAAAATAAAAAACTAATTAGAAAGAAAAAAAGAGCTCTTTTTATAGAAAAAACTCTTGAATTAGAAAATCGAAATAAAGGAGAAAGGGAATCCGTGGCCGAAGAGGATCTTGAATCAGCTCTATCAAACCACAAAAAGTATGTTCAAGAAGATTCCGCGGGAACAGATGTGAAAAAACGTATAAATAAAAAGCAATACAAGAAAAACACGGAAGCAGAGCTTGATTTCTTACTAAAAAGATATTTTCGTTTTCAATTGAGATGGGATGATTCCTTAAATCAAAGAATGATCAATAACATCAAAGTATATTGTCTACTGCTTAGACTGATAAATCCCAGAGAAATTGGTATATCCTCTATTCAAAGGAGAGAAATGAGTCTGGATATTCTGATAGTTCAGAAGGGTTTAACTCTTACAGAATTAATGAAAAGGGGAATATTGATTATCGAACCGGTTCGTCTGTCTGTAAAAAATGATGGACAATTTATTATGTCTCAAACCATAGGTATTTCATTAGTTCATAAGAATAAGTACCAAATTAATCAAAGATACCAAGAAAAGGGCTATGCTGATAAGAAGAGTTTTGATGAATCCATTGCAATACATCAAAAAACGACTGAAAATAGAACGGGCAATCTTTATGATTTGCTTGTTCCTGAAAATATTTTATCCCCTAGAGGTCGTAGAGAGTTCAGAATTCAAATTTGTTTCAATTCTCGGAATAGAAATGATATCCATAGAAATACGGCATTTTACAATGCAAATAAGGTGAAAAATTGTGATCCTGTTTTAGATAAAAGCAAACATCTTGATAGATATAAAAATAAACTAAATAAATTAAAGTTCTTTCTTTGGCCGAATTATCGATTAGAAGATTTAGCTTGTATGAATCGTTATTGGTTTGATACCAATAATAGCAGTCGTTTTAGTATGCTAAGAATACATATGTATCCACAATTGCAAATTTGTTAATGCTATATTTCCCGTACTATGGTATATGAAGACAAAGAAATACACATATGGAACTGTCTTACATTCCGATAGATGATATTCATTTAATTCAATGACGTATCTATTCGATTAAGAAATGAATCAAGAAAATATTCTTGTTTAAATTTCGATTTTAAGTCTAGATATTTTTTGTGCGTGCAGAAATATACCATCCTTTTGTATACCTATCTGAATCCAATTTTAAAAATTGGATTGCTTATTAATAAATTTGATTTGAAAAAAAAAAAAGAATAGAAATTCTTAATGAAATTAAGATTATTATGTATATCAAATTTAAATGAGTGACATTCTTATTACTGATAAATAAAAATTTATAAAAAAGAAAAAGGTGGGGAAGAGGATTTCATTTTATGGTAAAAAATTCATTCATCTCGGTTATTTCGCAAGAAGAAAAAAAAGAAAACGTAGGATACGTTGAATTTCAAGTATTCAGTTTCACCAATAAGATACGAAGACTTACTTCACATTTTGAATTGCACAAAAAGGACTATTTATCTCAAAGAGGTCTACGTAAAATTCTGGGAAAACGACAACGATTACTTTCTTATTTAACAAAGAAAAATATAATGCGTTATAAAGAATTAATTAATCAATTGGATATTCGGGAGTCAAAAACTCATTAATTTTAAAAGTCATTTAAAATTATTTGATTTATTAGATCTTAAATTTTTATGAACTTATTTTCATTTTCAGCAATTCGTGGAAAAATGAATCGAGGAAAAACTTATGAATGGACCAACTACAAGAAAAGACCTCATGATAGTCAATATGGGACCTCACCACCCATCAATGCACGGTGTTCTTCGACTCATCCTTACTTTGGATGGTGAAGATGTTATTGACTGTGAACCAATATTGGGTTATTTACACAGAGGGATGGAAAAAATTGCGGAAAACCGAACTATTATACAATATCTACCTTATGTAACACGTTGGGATTACTTAGCTACTATGTTCACAGAAGCAATAACCGTAAATGGTCCAGAACAGTTGGGAAATATTCAAGTACCTAAAAGAGCCAGCTATATCAGAGTAATTATGTTGGAGTTGAGTCGTGTAGCTTCTCATCTGTTATGGCTTGGCCCTTTTATGGCGGATATTGGCGCACAGACTCCCTTCTTCTATATTTTCAGAGAAAGAGAATTAGTATATGATCTATTCGAAGCAGCCACCGGTATGAGAATGATGCATAATTTTTTTCGTATCGGGGGGGTCGCGGCTGATCTACCTCATGGCTGGATAGATAAATGTTTAGATTTCTGCGATTATTTTTTGACAGGGGTTGCTGAATATCAAAAACTTATTACACAAAATCCTATTTTTTTAGAACGAGTTGAGGGGGTAGGCATTATTTGTGGAGAAGAAGTAATCAATTGGGGTTTATCCGGACCAATGCTGCGAGCTTCCGGAATACCATGGGATCTTCGTAAAGTTGATCATTATGAGTGTTATGACGAATTTGATTGGGAAGTTCAGTGGCAAAAAGAAGGAGATTCATTAGCTCGTTATTTAGTCAGACTTGGTGAGATGGCGGAATCCATAAAAATTATTCAACAAGCTTTGGAAGGAATTCCAGGGGGGCCCTATGAGAATTTAGAAATACGATGTTTTGATCGAGAAAGGTATCCGGAATGGAATGACTTTGAATATCGATTCATTAGTAAAAAACCTTCGCCAACTTTTGAGTTGGCGAAACAAGAACTTTATGTGAGAGTCGAAGCCCCAAAAGGGGAATTGGGCATTTTTCTGATAGGGGATCAGGGTGGTTTTCCTTGGAGATGGAAAATTCGACCGCCGGGTTTTATCAATTTGCAAATTCTTCCTCAGTTAGTTAAAAGAATGAAATTGGCCGATATTATGACAATACTAGGTAGCATAGATATCATTATGGGAGAAGTTGATCGTTAAAATGATAATTGATACACCAGAAGTACAAGATATCAATTCTTTTTCTAGATTGCAATTCTTACAAGAAGTCTATGGAATTCTATGGGTGCTTGTCCCTATTTTGACTACTGTATTGGCAATTACAATAGGCGTACTAGTAATTGTATGGTTAGAAAGAGAAATATCCGCGGGGATACAACAACGTATTGGACCTGAATATGCCGGTCCTTTGGGAGTTCTTCAAGCTTTAGCAGATGGTACAAAACTACTTTTTAAAGAAAATCTTCTTCCATCTAGAGGTGATACTCGTTTATTCAGTATCGGACCATCTATAGCAGTCATAGCAATTTTACTAAGCTATTCAGTAATTCCTTTTGGTTATCGCCTTGTTTTAGCCGATCTCCATATCGGTGTTTTTTTATGGATTGCCATTTCAAGTATTGCTCCCATCGGACTTCTTATGTCAGGATATGGATCAAATAATAAATATTCCTTTTTAGGTGGTCTACGAGCTGCTGCTCAATCAATTAGTTATGAAATACCATTAACTCTATGTGTATTATCAATATTTCTACGTGTGATTCGTTGAGACATAAACTTCTCCCACTTTTTTTTTTCGAGAAAAGGGGTGAAATGGATTGAATAGATATCTTCATTTTTATATTCATTATTCGGATTAATGAACTAAATCAGATAGTTATATGAGTGAAAGAAAACAGCTTATATAAATAAAAATTAGCAGTCCAAATATTGAGTCTCATTTTCTATGTATAAGAGTTAAGCAGAAATAAACATAGGTGCAAGAGAACCCTTATCCCAAGATTGGTTCACTAGTCATCCTGTCTTGAAGCGGACTCAAAAGATCAACCGTATTGAGTTTTCACTATTATTTGTATGTACTACCATATATGTATTACCATAACACGGCCAATTGAACAAAAATGAGTGAGTGGATGGTTAGAAACACCAAGATATACAAAGGATTAGTAAAGAAGATTTAAAAAATTATCCAAAAGAAAAGTAAATTTTTGTAAAATACATAATATAAAAAGAATACGAATTGGGGCCTTAAGTTTGTAGAAATGATCAGGCAATACTCCCCACGATTCCGATCCAGAGTATGCGCCTATCCACCCATTAAATAAATGATTATCGGAAACGAAATAATCCCTTATTTAGTAAGTCCACCCTTTCTCAAAAAGAAGAATAGGAACAAAAAAAATGGAAAGAATCCAATTACAACAAAAAAAAAGAGATCTTTTTTAGTCTTTCTTATCTCCATCTATTCCTAATATTCATTTTCTTTCCAATATCCCTAGTCATAGAGATAGAATTCGTACACGAATTCATAAACTAATGGAATAGGCTTTTTTTCGTAATTGAAAACGATGGGTTATTGATATTTATAATAAAGAGTATTTTAGTGAAGAATTAAGTTATTACTTAACAAAGAAAAATTTTAATTATTAAAGGATGAGATCAATTCAGAAGTACCCCCCTTTTCTTTACTTTATTATTAGAACAGACAGAATTCAATTGGGTTAATTTGGGGTGGGGACACACGATAGATTTTTATACTATACTACAAAAAAGACATATCAAGATAAGATAAATAATACCGACACGCTCCTTAGATTTATTTATAGCCCTCGAGGAGCCGTATGAGGTGAAAATCTCATGTACGGTTCTGTAATAGCGATAAGAACAGTGATGTTCTTGCCGACTATGATTATCTAACAGTTCAAGTACAGTTGATATAGTTGAGGCTCAATCAAAATATGGTTTTTGGGGGTGGAATTTGTGGCGTCAACCTATAGGGTTTGTTATTTTTCTAATTTCTTCCTTAGCAGAATGCGAGAGATTACCTTTTGATTTACCAGAAGCGGAAGAAGAATTAGTAGCGGGTTATCAAACCGAGTATTCGGGTATAAAATTTGGTTTATTTTACGTTGCTTCCTATCTAAATCTATTAGTTTCTTCATTATTTGTAACAGTTCTTTACTTGGGTGGTTGGGATATCTCGATTCAATACATATTCGTTTATGAGTTTTTTGAAATAAATAAAGCGTATGAAGTCTTTGGAATGATAATTAGTATCTTTATTACATTAGCTAAAACCTATCTGTTCTTGTTCATTTCTATAACAACAAGATGGACTTTACCCCGACTAAGAATAGACCAACTATTAAATCTTGGATGGAAATTTCTTTTACCTATATCTCTCGGTAATCTATTATTAACAACTTCTTTTCAACTCTTTTCACTGTAAAGGAATACCATATTCTATATTCACAACTTGCTCAAACAAGAGAAAGAAACAAACACAAAATTCTTTAGAGATATTACAATATGTTCCCCATGGTAACTGGGTTCGTGAATTATAGTCAACAAACAGTACGAGCTGCAAGGTACATTGGTCAAAGTTTCATGATTACGTTATCCCATGCAAATCGTTTGCCTGTAACTATTCAATATCCTTACGAAAAATTAATCACATCGGAGCGTTTCCGCGGTCGAATCCATTTTGAATTTGATAAATGCATTGCTTGTGAAGTATGTGTTCGTGTATGTCCTATAGATCTACCCGTTGTTGATTGGAAATTGGAAACGGATATTCGAAAGAAACGATTGCTTAATTACAGTATTGATTTCGGGATCTGTATATTTTGTGGTAACTGCGTTGAATATTGTCCAACAAATTGTTTATCAATGACTGAAGAATACGAACTTTCTACTTATGATCGTCACGAATTGAATTATAATCAAATTTCTTTGGGTCGTTTACCAATGTCAGTAGTTGATGATTATACAATTAGAACAATTTTGAATTCGCCTAAAATTCAAGTCTAAAATAAGGAAATCCCTTGATTTAAGATTAAGAGTAATTGGAAATTACTAAGGTTCCGTTTTGATTTAAAGAAATGAGGTTTCTTTCGTTTTGTTTGTTTGGTCACTACCCACAAATCCAAACTATTGATTCATGAGAGTTGCAGCTTAATTTAGATTGAATCCATATATTTCGAAATATATAGTTTCGAACTACTCTTTCAGATCACGAATAAGATTAATCCAATAATTGTACCTGCATTAATTCACACCCCTTAAGATTTAATTAGGAATTGATTATGCATTTTTTTCCTGGTCAGATCAATAAGGTCATGAAAAAGATTTCGATTTATTTATCTCTTATTTTACTACATATAATGGATTTGCCTGGACCGATACGTGATTTTCTTGTAGTCTTGTTGGGATCAGGTCTTATATTAGGAAGTATGGGAGTACTATTACTTACCAACTCCATTTACTCTGCTTTTTCGTTGGGACTGGTTCTTGTTTCTATATCCTTATTCTATATTCTAGCAAACTCCCATTTTGTAGCTGTTGCGCAACTCCTTATTTACGTGGGAGCTATAAATGTTTTAATCATATTTGCTGTGATGTTCATGAAGGGTTCAGAATATTCCAAAGATTTTAATCTTTGGACCGTTGGGAGTGGATTTACTTTTCTGGTTTGTACAAGTATTTTTGTTTCACTAATGACTACTATTCTAGATACGTCATGGTATGGGATTATTTGGACTACAAGATCAAACCAGATTCTAGAGCAAGATTTGATAAGTAATAGTCAACAAATTGGAATTCATTTATCAACATATTTTTTTCTTCCATTTGAACTCATTTCGATCATTCTTTTAGCTGCTTTGATCGGCACAATTGCCCTGGCTCGCCAGTAAGTAATAAATCTTTAGAAATAGCATAAATTAAACTTTGTTCTATGTTATCACACACATTCCCCTTCAATTCTATTTGAAGATTGTTTCTGTTTAAAATAAAAATTCTTTTATTCGATCGATTACTAATATATTCCCTTGTTCTGTACTTTTTTTTGTCAATTGAATGGAATCTATTAAATTTTTGTTTATATTGAAATGAATCGGAATTGATAAGGAGTTGGTCAATCATGCTCGAACATGTACTTGTTATAAGTGCCTATTTATTTTCTATCGGTATCTATGGATTGATCACGAGCCGAAATATGGTTAGAGCCCTTATGTGTCTTGAGCTTATACTGAATGCAGTTAATATAAATTTTGTAACATTTTCTGATTTTTTTGATAGTCGCCAATTAAAGGGTAATATTTTCTCAATTTTTGTTATAGCTATTGCAGCCGCTGAAGCAGCTATTGGCCCAGCTATAGTTTCGTTAATTTATCGTAACAGAAAATCAACTCGTATCAATCAATCGAATTTGTTGAATAAGTAGTATTTATCAGATAAATTGTGATATTCATCAAGTCAAATTATCTGTATAATACGTAATCTACAATCATGTTTGTTTGCGAAAACATAAAAAATCAAAGTATCTTGGCCCTATCGCATGAGTTAATCTGAAAGTAGATTGATTATAAAAATTCTGATAAATTATTGACTCGTCTGGTATCTAAATATATAATTCATTTTCAAATTTACTCGATCGAAAATTTATAGTGTTAAAAAAAATTGTAGATACAATGTCACATTCAGTAAAGATTTATGATACATGTATAGGGTGTACTCAATGTGTCCGAGCTTGCCCCACGGATGTATTAGAAATGATACCTTGGGGCGGATGTAAAGTTAAGCAAATAGCTTCGGCTCCAAGAACAGAAGACTGTGTTGGTTGTAAGAGATGTGAATCTGCCTGTCCGACGGATTTCTTGAGTGTTCGAGTTTATTTATGGCATGAAACAACTCGAAGCATGGGTATAGCTTATTGATACGTTCCATAAAAACCCCTTGAATACATTTGATTTCTTTTTTACCGACAAAAACTCGTGTTCAAAATATATATTTTATTTTTTTTTTCATTTTCGAACATGGGTTTTTTTAGTCCAAGTGTATTTTGTTTTTACTACGAATTATTTTCCTTGGTTAACAATAGTTGTAGTTTTGCCAATATTTGCGGGTTTCTTACTTTTCTTTCTCCCTCATAGGGGAAATAAAGTAATTAGATGGTATACAATATGTATCTGTGTACTCGAACTCTTTCTAACAACCTATGCATTTTGTTATCATTTCGAATTAGACGATCCATTAATCCAACTGACGGAGGATTATAAATGGATCCTTTTTTTTGATTTTTACTGGAGATTGGGAATAGATGGACTTTCCGTAGGACCCATTTTATTGACGGGATTTATCACCACTTTAGCTACTTTAGCCGCTTGGCCAGTTACTCGAGATTCCCGATTATTCCATTTTCTAATGTTAGCAATGTATAGCGGTCAAATAGGATCATTTTCTGCTCGAGACCTCTTACTATTTTTTATCATGTGGGAGTTAGAATTAATTCCCGTTTATCTACTTCTAGCGATGTGGGGAGGAAAGAAACGTTTGTATTCAACTACAAAGTTTATTTTGTACACTGCGGGAAGTTCCGTTTTTTTGTTAATGGGAGTTATGGGTATCGGTTTATACGGTTCTAATGAACCAACTTTAAATTTTGAAACATCAGCTAATCAATCGTATCCTGTAGCACTGGAAATAATATTCTATATCGGATTTCTTATTGCTTTTGCTGTCAAATCACCGATTATACCCTTGCATACATGGTTACCAGACACCCACGGAGAGGCACATTACAGCACTTGTATGCTTCTAGCCGGAATCTTATTAAAAATGGGAGCATATGGATTGGTTCGGATCAATATGGAATTATTACCCTACGCCCATTCTATCTTTTCACCCTGGTTGATGATAGTAGGCATAATTCAAATAATCTATGCAGCTTCAACATCTCCTGGTCAACGCAATTTAAAAAAAAGAATAGCTTATTCCTCCGTATCTCATATGGGTTTCATAATTATAGGAATTGGCTCTATAAGCGATATGGGACTCAATGGAGCTATTTTACAAATAATCTCTCATGGATTTATTGGCGCTGCGCTTTTTTTCTTGTCGGGAACAAGTTATGATAGAATACGTCTTGTTTATCTCGACGAAATGGGTGGAAAGGCTATCCCAATTCCAAAAATATTCACGACTTTCAGTATCTTATCGATGGCTTCCCTTGCATTGCCGGGCATGAGCGGTTTTGTTGCAGAATTAATAGTATTTTTTGGAATAATTACCAGCCAAAAATATCTTTTAATGACAAAAATACTAATTACGGTGGTAATGGCAATTGGAATGATATTAACTCCCATTTATTTATTATCTATGTTACGCCAGATGTTCTATGGATACAAGCTTTTTAATGCTCAAAATTCTTATTTTTTTGATTCGGGACCGCGGGAGTTGTTTGTTGCGACCTCTATCCTTATATCTGTCATAGGTATTGGTATTTATCCAGATTTTGTTTTCTCACTATCAGTTGACAAGGTCGAAGCTATTTTATCTAATTATTTTTCTAGATAGTTTTCATAAAAAAATGAAACAGCAATACTATACTATATACTATAATCATTATTTTATAAATAGTTCATTCCACAATAAAAAAAAGAAGTCTTTTTTCTTTTCTTATTCTTAATTCTTTTCTTTGGACTTCCTCATACATTTGGCTTTTGTGAGAACCATTTGAATCACTACATTACTTGATTCAAGGGGTTCTCGATGTCTTATACACAGTTTTCTTATCTATACTCTCCCATGTTTGGATTCGTCAGGCCCTTTCTTTAATTCATTCAATCAGATCTTAATGTAAATGAACCATAACTATGTAGTCCTACCCCTAATAGATTGACCCCCAAATAGCATATCCAAATTATAAGAAAACCAATAGAGGCCACAATTGCGGAATTTACACCGTGCAAATTTTTATTTGTTCGAGTATGTAAATAAATTGCGAATATGGTCCAAGTAATAAATGCCCAAGTTTCCTTTGGGTCCCAATTCCAATATGATCCCCACGTCTCATTAGCCCACACTGCCCCTGAAAGAATACCTATGCTTAAAAATATAAACCCTAGACTAATAATACGATAACTCCAATGATCTAATTGTTGAATCAATTGAGACTTATAATAATTCTTCGAAGAAAAAAAAGAAGTGTTTCTTAAAACATTGTTCCATTCGTTCATGTATTGGATCTCATCAAAGGAAAATAACGCATTTAATAAAATTTTGTTTTTACCAAAAATTCTTATAACTTTTGGAAATGTAATGACTATAAGAGCTATTGAAAATAATGATCCACATAAAAGAGATGCATAACCCAATACCATCATACTTACATGCATCATTAACCAATGAGATTGGAGAGCGGGGACTAATAGTGGGGATTGATACATTTCAGTTAAAAAACCTGAAGTAGCAAAACCTTGGGTAAAAATAGTACTTGGCGTGGTTATTGCGCTTACACTTAAATGGTTTTTAGATTTTTTAAAATACGTAAGTATATGAATAAGGGAGAAACCCCATGAAAGAAATAGTAATGATTCATATAAATCACTTAATGGTAAATGCCTCAAATAAATCCAACGAGTAACCAATAATCCAGTTATACAGAAAAAAGTAGCTATCATGCCCTTTTCTGACGAAGCATAGAGTCCTACGGTCTCATCAACTAATAAGGTTATCAAATGAATTGTAATGACAATTGAAATGACCGAAAAAGATATATGAGTTAATATATGCTCTAAAGTTGAAAATATCATAAAAATTTAATTATTAAAAAAGGTCCCTCAATTAAATTATTTGAATTTAAATCTATTAAATTATAAGAATTTAAATCAGGGACTTGAATTAATTATATTATAGGACTTTTTTTATAATACAAAATGCCATGCCGCTACTCGGACTCGAACCGAGATGCTCTAGCACTGCTTCCTAAGAGCAGCGTGTCTACCGATTTCACCATAGCGGCTTTCTCGAAATCATAATAACCTATTATTATTCAATCGTCGAGATTGAAAGAATAGAATCAATTCTCAATTCAATGTAATATTTTTTAGAAAATGTTTAAATATTTAAGGGGATAAAAAACTCGTTATCTTTTAATTTGAAAACTAAAGGGTAAAGTTTTCAAAATAGGGATTTGAGCGTTTTCCAATAAGAATATCTATTATTTGATTTCATTTATTTAATATTTATATGTATTTATTATTATTTGAATTTATTTCAATAATAATTTAAGGTATCCATTTTTATTTTATTTAACAATAGGATTTTTCGTAGTTTATTCTCTTTCAAAAAAGGAACTGTTGTAACTAGATAGTTCTGGCTTCAATACGTAGATATAATTTAAAAATGATTCCTTTGTTTTCTTTTTTATCTCATTTTATCAATGAAAAAACAAACTAGGATATTTTTTTCTATTACAATTTCAGCACAAAGCACCCACATTCAAGAAATTTCGAGAAATATTTCCATAGCTTTGTATTAATCGTTAGGGTTTTCGTTGTGTATAGAATTTGTGTTAGGAGTTTGCAAACAAATTTAATTATGTATTCGGCGGGATATATTATATAATAGTAATAATGATTTAGAGAAAAGAAATAAAGGTTCATAGAATTTAAAAATAAAGTTTAAACTTAATCAACTAATGTTATCGTTTCAACGCCCCATAAAATTTTCAATAAAGAGTTTTAGTTTACTATTTTTTTTATCTTTACATACTTATATAGTAGAATTTTATAATATTCTATAATATAGAATATTATAAAAATCAAGAAAAAACTTTTTGTTTTATTGGGGCGATGGGGATTCTTATTTTCCCCACCCCAAAAACGATAAAACAAAGATATGAATATGAAAAAGAAAGGTCAACCCTTATATTTCTATTTCTTTTTTTTTATTCGTTGAAAAAGAAAAAGAGTATCGTTTTTCAATTTTCTAATTGAGTAAACAAAAGAATTCTTATTTTTATTTTACATATCCTAAGGAAAACTAATTTCATATTCATCCTCTCAAAACATTAGGAAATTCAAATAATTGCTTTGATTTGAATATATTTATTTTAGTTTAGTGACAATTTTCTTTTTTTTATAAATTCACATTATTATTATTCAATTATTTATATAATTATTATTTAAATAATAAAAATTAGAAACAAACTTCTACTAGGCTATTTTTGAGTCAAACCGATTCAGATTATTCCAATCTTTGATTATTTATTTTATTTGTCCCCAAAAAAACTTTGTGAATTCCCCGTTGAAAGAGATTTTGCTAGCGAAAAAGCTTTCAACGCTGCCCGACGCCCCTTGCTTTTCCAAATATTTTTCCGAATCCGTTTTTTTGATATAGAAGTGCGCTTTTTTGGAGCTGCCATTAAAAAATTATAATAGATTATTCATTGCTATAGTTGGATGTGAAAGACATCTATTGTTCAAAACGAATTGTTCTTTACTATTTTATTTATTATCCATTTATTCTTTAAATTATATTATACTCCTATCAGAATATAGATATATAAAATTTAAAATTTTTAGATTAGGAACAAAGAAAATATATATATTAAGTCTTATTTTATTGGATCTAATTGTAGGCTGTCTTTTCTGATTCATACCAAAAAAAAAATAGCGTTTTTCGTATAATTATGCGTTCTTGCTCTATAGCGAGAAATTATTGTAATGCATATTACATAATCCTAATAAAGAAAATTTACATTTTCTATATCGTAATAAAATTTTACTTTAAATAAATATTTATGTTCGTTTTTGTGTTCACTAGTAGTTTCATTGGATCATATCATTTGAACAATTCTAACTTATTGGGTTGAAATATTTGAAGTATTTGGCAAAAAATTAACAATAATTAAGAATATAAAATTCGATTTTAGTTTTGCCTATTAAAATTATTAACTGATCCCTTTTAAAAGAGATAAGAGCTGGTGAATTAGAAAAATTAATTAGGAATAAAATATACTTTTTTTATGGAATATACGTATCAATATTCATGGATCATACCTTTCATCTCACTTCCAATTCCTATGTTAATAGGAGTGGGACTTCTACTTTTTCCGACGGCAACAAAAAACCTTCGACGTATGTGGTTTTTTCCTAGTGTTTTGTTGTTAAGTATAGTTATGATTTTTTCAGTTTATCTGTCTATTCATCAAATAAATAGCAGTTATATCTATCAATATGTATGGTCT